GATTTAATCTAAAAATAGATCGAATCGAATATTTTTTAATATTAAATGCTATACTATAGAATTGTACTATATAATTGTGATGTGAGAAAAAAAACTAAAATTATATATCGATAGATTAATCGTTATATTCTATGGTCTATGGTAAGTATGAGTATTGAATATTTCCTTTCAATTCTATATTCTATTTTTTCGATAGTCATATTCATTATGACTAGCTAATAGGAATCGCCAAGAATGCAAATATAAGTATATTAATTAATAGCTAACAATAGTTTATTGAATCCCTATGTAGGTAGAATTTATCTTATGTGAGCCTGCTTAGCTCAGAGGTTAGAGCATCGCATTTGTAATGCGATGGTCATCGGTTCGATTCCGATAGCCGGCTTTTCTCTATTGATTTTCTTCGAGTTTTTACATGATTGAGAATGCCCTTTTGAAATCCGAAATCAAATAATATTGAAAAATCTATTTTTTATCTATATAGAATCTTTATATAGAATATATATAGAATATATATATAGAATATATATATAGAATAGAAAGGTCTGGATATTTATTCATCTAATTATTCTTTAGAGTACAAGTACACTACTTCCGTAAACTTCGCTTCATTTATCATTTAGTTCAGTTTTAGTTTAGGTTTATTCTGTAAAATGAAATTTCATCAATAAGAATTCAATATAAATAAGAATAAGGAGTCTTTATGTCGCGTTACCGGGGACCTCGTTTCAAAAAAATACGCCGCCTGGGAGCTTTACCGGGACTAACTAATAAAAGGCCTAGAGCCGGAAGTGATCTTAGAAACCAATCACGTTCCGGTAAAAAATCTCAATATCGTATTCGTCTAGAAGAAAAACAAAAGTTGCGTTTTCATTATGGTCTTACAGAACGACAATTACTTAAATACGTTCGTATCGCCGGCAAAGCCAAGGGGTCAACAGGTCAGGTTTTACTCCAATTACTTGAAATGCGCTTGGATAACATCCTTTTTCGATTGGGTATGGCTCCGACTATTCCTGGAGCCCGTCAATTGGTTAACCATAGACATATTTTAGTCAATGGTCGTATAGTAGATATACCAAGTTATCGCTGCAAACCCCGAGATATTATTACGGCAAGGGATGAACAAAACTCTAGAGCTCTGATTCAAAATTCTTTCGATTCATCCTCTCAGGACGAAATGCCAAAACATTTGACTCTTCAACCATTCCAATATAAAGGATTAGTCAATCAAATAATAGATAGTAAATGGGTCGGTTTGAAAATAAATGAATTGCTGGTCGTAGAATATTATTCGCGCCAGACCTAAACCTAACGAAAAGAAAATAAAAAATCACAAGGGTTCGGACAATTTTGATCCCTTTCGTCGAAGTAAATTAACCTAAGGTTAAGATAAATAAGAGTTTGATCCGGATTTTTCTCCGATTTAGGTATCATAGAACGGGAGGGAGGCTTTCATTCCTTGTCTACTCTTTTCCTTTCAGTATTTTCCGTGACACAGTAATTAGGAATAAAATATATATCAAAAATATATATCAAAGAAGGGTCTAACTGTTTTGTGTTGGAATATAATTTTATATAGTGCTATTTTACTCTTTTGGTTAGTAAGATCAGTGAATTAGATGAAGGTACGGAAAGAGAGGGATTCGAACCCTCGGTAAACAAAAGCCTACATAGCAGTTCCAATGCTACGCCTTCAACCACTCGGCCATCTCTCCTACATAATGATTATGACCCAAAAACCGAGTGAATAGCGAGCCAGTACTAGTAGATTATTGGATAGGAACGACCAATTAATTCTAATTATAACTATAAAAAATAGATAAATTTTCATCAAAGTCAAAGAAAGATCTTTCTTTTGAGGTTAGGCGGATAAATATAAAATATGAAAACTGTTAGAAACATTCTATTCATGTTTGCAAAACCAGCCTTCGCCTCTTTTTCTGTTATTTTATATCGGTACCGAAGGCAATCACTAAATTATAACGAATCAGCTGATTGATGGGTCTATTTTTGCACTTAGGTTAATGGATCTCTTTAGATCACGATTCTATTTAGACTATAATTCCATATCTTATATCTTAAGAATTCTCAAATTCCTTTCCAGTCCAGTATTCAAAAAAATTATATATATATAGTTGATTGTATAGTGTATACCTCCTATGCATACAAAATAAAATGGGCGGGTTTTTTCATCATAGAATGGTTATTCGATCTTTTTTTCTTCTTTGGATGAGAATTCAATAAAAAAATTTTTCGTTATTCTCATCTGTAACTTCAATGAAATTGAATACTTTCTTTTGTTGGTATACTACTCCATTTACATTAGGATGAAATCGAAGCGTACTCCAATATTTATTTCTTTGTTTTTTTTTTTTGATTCCTGTCAAAAAGGAATAATTTGAATAAATATAAATACAGGGCCCATATCTTTTTTATTAATGAATCTGTTTTTATGTTATTTCGTACTGTACAATTCTTTTCTTTGTGGGATCGGTTT